ATCTCATTTTTAGGAATTGGGTGCGGAGAGAACCGGAATTGACAATTCCGGATTCTGAGGAAGAGACAAAAGAAAAAGAGAAAAAAAACGAGGAGAAAAAAGAGAAAAATGAACGGATAGCAATATCAGAAACTTGGGATACCATTATATTTGCTCAAACAATAAGAGGTTCCATGTTAGTAACCCAATCTTTTCTTAGAAAATACATTGTATTGCCTTCATTGATAATAGCTAAAAATATTGGCCGTATGTTATTATTCCAATTACCTGAGTGGTACGAGGATTTGAAGGAATGGAATAGAGAAATGCATGTTAAATGCACCTATAATGGTGTTCAATTATCAGAAACCGAATTTCCAAAAGATTGGTTAACAGACGGTATTCAGATAAAGATTCTATTTCCTTTCCGTTTGAAACCTTGGAGAAGATCTAAGGTGCAATCCCATCATAAAGATCCAATGAAAAAAAAAGGAAAAAAAGACAATTTTTGTTTTTTAACAGTCTGGGGAATGGAAGCGGAACTCCCCTTTGGTTCTCCCCGAAAACGACCTTCCTTTTTTCAACCCATTTTTAAAGAACTCGAAAAAAAAATTAGAAAAGTGAAAAAGAAATATTTTCTAGTTCTAAGAGTTTTAAAAGAAAGAAAAAAATGGTTTCTAAAATTTTCAAAAGAAAAAACAAGATGGGTCATCAAAATAGTTCTAGTTATAAAACGAATAATGAAAGAACTTGAAAAAGTAAACCCAATTTTCTTATTTGAATTGAGGAAAGTGAAAGTATATGAACCGAATGAAAATGGAAAAGATTCCGAAATCAATAATAAGATTACCCGAGAATCGACCATTCGAATTCGATCCATGAATTGGACAAATTATTCACTTATAGAAAAAAAAATGAAAGATCTTTCCGATAGGACAATCCAAATCAGGAATCAAATAGAAGGAATTGCAAAAGACAAGAAAAAAATAGTTCTAACTTGTGATGATAAAAGATCGGAATCACAAAAACATATTTGGCAAATATTCAAAAGAAAAAATATCCGATTCATACGTAAATCAAACTATTTTATGAAATCTTTCATTGAAAAAATATACATAGATATCTTCCTATGTACCATTAACATTTCCAGGATCAATGCACAACTTTTCTTTAAATCAACAAAAAAAATTATCAATAAATCCATTTACAACCATGAAACAAATCAAGAAGGGATTGATGAAACAAATAAAAATACAATTCACTTTATTTCGACTATAAAAAAGCCGCTTTCTAATACTACTATTACTAATAAGAATATTAGTAATAAGAATTCAAATATTTATTGCGACTTATCTTCCTTGTCCCAAGCATATGTATTTTACAAATTATCACAAACCCAATTACTTAACAAGTATCACTTGGGATCCGTACTTAAATATCACAGAGCCTATCCTTTTCTTAGGGATAGAATCAAGGATTCTTGTATGACACGAGGAATATTTGATGCCAAATCAAGGAATAATAAAATTCATAAGTCTGGAATGAATGAATGGAAAAACTGGTTAAAGGGTCATTATCAATACAATTTATCTCAGACTAAATGGTTTCCATTAGTACCGCAAAAATGGCGAAATAGAGTCAATCAATGGGGTACAATTCAAAATAAAGACTCAATGAAATTTGATTTATATAAAAAAGAAAAAGACCAATTAATTCATTACGTGAAACAAAATTATTATCCAGTGAATTCACTGACGAGTCAAAAAGAAAAATTTCAAAAACACTACAGATATGATCTTTTATCACATAAATATATGAATTATGGGGATAGGAAGGACTCATATATTTATGGATCAACATTAAAAATAAATGGGGACCAAGAAATTCTGTATAATTTCAATACACTGAAACCCGAATCACTTTATGTATTGGTAGATATAGCTATTACTGATTATTTAGAAGAAGGATATATTATTTATATGGATCCAAATCTGGATAGAAAATATTTTGATTGTAAAATTATCCATTTTAGCCTTAGAAAGCATATCGATATTGAGACCTGGACCAATATGCATATCGGCACCAAGATAAATAAAAATACTAAGACTCAAATTAATAATTATAAAAAAATTGAAAAAAAAAGATATTTTTTCTCTGACGATTCATCAAGGAATCAACCCATCCAATCAAAAAAAAAACTTTTTGATTGGATGGGAATGAATCAAGAAAGGCTATATTGTACCATATTGAATCTGGACCCTTGGTTCTTCCCAGAATTTGTGCTACTTTTTGATGCATATAAGATTAAACCATGGATCATACCAATCAAATTACTTCTTTTAAATTTGCATTTCTATGAAAATAGAAGTCAAAATAAAAACATCAACATAAATCAAAAAAAAGATATTTATATATCATCTAATCAAAAAGAATATCTTGAATTAGAAAATTCCAACCAAGAAAAAAACGAACAGCAGGGTCAAGGAGATCTTGTATCAGATAAACAAAACCAAGGTAATCGTGGATCAGATCTACGAAAACAAAACAAAAAAAAAGATGTGGAAGAGGATTACGCGGGACCAGACATTAAAAAACGTAGAAAGAAAAAACAATCCAAGAGCAACAAAGAAGCAGAACTAGATTTTTTTCTGAGAAAATATTTCCTTTTTCAATTAAGATGGGATGACCCCTTGAATCAAAGAATGATCAATAATATCAAGGTATATTGTCTCCTACTTAGACTGATAAATCCAAGGGAAATTGCTATATCCTCAATTCAAAGAGGAGAGATGCGTCTGGATGTAATGCTGATTCATAAAGATCTAGCTCTTACAGAATTGATAAAAAAAGGAATATTGATTATTGAACCCGTTCGTCTATCTATAAAAAAGGATGGACAATTTATTATATATCAAACCATAGGTATTTCATTGGTCGATAAGAGTAAGCACCAAACTAATAGAAAATACATAAAAAAAAGATATGTTGATGAGAAGAATTTTGATAGATCCATTCCACGGCATAGCAGTATGCTTGTGAATGGAGACAAAAATTATTATGATTTCCTTGTTCCTGAAAATATTCTATCTCCTAGGCGTCGTAGAGAATTGAGAATTCTAATTTCTTTCAATTCCTGGAATTGGAATGTTGTGGATAAAAATCCAGTATTTTTCAACGAAAACAACATAAGAAACTGTGGACAATTTTGGAATGAGGACAAGCATCTTAATACAGATGCAAATAAATTCATTAAATTTAAATTGTTTCTTTGGCCCAATTATCGATTAGAAGATTTGGCTTGTATGAATCGCTATTGGTTTGATACCAATAATGGCAGTCGTTTCAGTATGTCAAGGATACATATGTATCCACGATTCAGAATTAGTTAATGGTATGTTTTTTATATATCGTGTGCTATATTCGATAGATGAAAGACGAAAGATATATGCATACGTTGTGTTATATTCTAGTACATGATACTGATTTAATCGCGTATCAATTCAATTGGATCTAGGAATAAATTGGAAGAATCTTCTTAAGTACAAAGAAATCATTCTCTTTTGTGAATGCGGAAATGGATCATTCCTTTCTATCCAAATCAAATTGAAAATTTGATTTGGATAAAATAAAAAAAAAAAGTGGTATATGAATAAATCCAAATTTGTGTGTGTACCAGATTAAAATAAAATGACTGGCATAATTATTATTATTTTTCCTGATCGATAAAATCCATGGAAAAGAAAAAAAAAAGATAGAAGAATTTGTTTATGGTCAAAAATTCATTCATCTCGGTTATTCCACAAGAAGAAAAGGAAGAAAACAAGGGATCTGTTGAATTTCAAGTATTTAGTTTCACCAATAAGATACGTAGACTTACTTCACATTTGGAATTGCACAAAAAAGATTTTTTATCGCAAAGAGGTCTACGAAGAATTCTGGGAAAACGTCAACGGCTGCTGGCTTATTTGTCAAAGAAAAATAGAGTACGTTATAAGAAATTAATAGGTCACTTGAATATTCGGGAGCCAAAAACTCCTTAATTTGAAGATTCGTTTGAATTTTTTTTGTTATTAGTTATTATATTTTTTATTTTGATGAACCTCATTTTGAGAAATTCATGGAATAATGAATCAGGGAAGAAAAGATATGACTGTACCGGCTACAAGAAAAGATCTCATGATAGTCAATATGGGTCCTCACCACCCATCAATGCATGGTGTTCTTCGACTAATCGTTACTCTCGATGGTGAAGATGTTATTGACTGTGAACCCATATTGGGTTATTTACACAGAGGGATGGAAAAAATAGCGGAAAACCGAACAATTATACAATATCTGCCTTATGTAACACGTTGGGATTATTTAGCTACTATGTTCACAGAGGCAATAACGGTAAATGCACCAGAACAATTGGGAAATGTTCAAGTACCTCAAAGAGCTAGCTATATCAGAGTAATTATGCTGGAGCTGAGTCGTATAGCTTCTCATTTGTTATGGCTTGGACCTTTTATGGCGGATCTCGGTGCACAGACTCCTTTTTTCTATATTTTCAGAGAGAGGGAATTGCTATATGATCTATTCGAAGCTGCAACAGGTATGCGAATGATGCATAATTATTTCCGTATCGGAGGAGTAGCTGCTGATTTACCTCATGGCTGGATAGATAAATGTTTAGATTTCTGCGATTATTCTTTAACAGGAGTTGCTGAATATCAAAAACTTATTACGCGGAATCCTATTTTTTTGGAACGAGTTGAAGGAATGGGCATTATAAGTGGGGAAGAAGCCATAAATTGGGGCTTATCAGGACCAATGTTACGAGCTTCTGGAATCCAATGGGATCTTCGTAAAGTTGATCATTATGAGTGTTACAATGAATTCGATTGGGAAGTCCAATGGCAAAAAGAAGGAGATTCATTAGCTCGTTATTTAGTACGAATCGGTGAAATGACGGAATCCATAAAAATTATTCAACAGGCTCTTGAAGGAATTCCCGGAGGGCCCTATGAGAATTTAGAAGTCCGACGCTTTGATAGAGCAAAGAATTCCGAATGGAATGATTTTGAATATAGATTCATTAGTAAAAAACCTTCACCCAATTTTGAATTGTCGAAACAAGAACTTTATGTGAGAGTAGAAGCCCCAAAAGGAGAATTAGGAGTTTTTATGATAGGAGACAATAGTGTTTTCCCCTGGAGATGGAAAATTCGTCCACCCGGTTTCATCAATTTGCAAATTCTTCCTCAGCTAGTTAAAAGAATGAAATTGGCTGATATCATGACGATACTAGGTAGTATAGATATCATTATGGGAGAAGTTGATCGTTGAAATGATAATTGATACGACAGAAGTACAAGCTATCAATTCTTTTTCTAGATCGGAATCCTTAAAAGACGTCTATGGACTCATATGGCTGTTTGTCCCTATTTTTACCCTTATATTGGGAATCACAATAGGAGTACTAGTAATTGTGTGGTTAGAAAGAGAAATATCCGCAGCAATACAACAGCGTATTGGGCCTGAATATGCCGGCCCATTGGGAATTCTTCAAGCTCTAGCGGATGGGACCAAACTACTTTTTAAAGAGGATCTCCTCCCATCTAGAGGAGATATTCGTTTGTTTAGTGTCGGACCGTCTATAGCGGTCATATCAATTCTACTAAGTTATTTAGTAATTCCTTTTGGATATCGCCTTGTTTTAGCGGATCTCAGTATAGGTGTTTCTTTATGGATCGCCATTTCAAGTATTGCTCCCATTGGGCTTCTTATGTCAGGATATGGATCGAATAATAAATATTCCTTTTCAGGTGGTCTACGAGCTGCTGCTCAATCTATTAGTTATGAAATACCACTAACTCTATGTGTGTTATCAATATCTCTACGTGTGATTCGTTGAAACATGAACTTTTACTTCTCTCCTAGAAATAAAGGAAAGAGGTTGAATGTATTGAATAGATATCTTCATTTTTTTTTTATTCATCATTCGGGTCGATAAGTTAAACCAGATAGTTATATGAGTGAAACAAAACAGCTTATAAATTTGCAGTAAGAATAAAAAATCTCATTCCCTATGTACAAGAAAAAGTAGAAGTAAACATAAGCAGTGTAAACTGTTTACCCCAAGATTGAGATTGTTTTATTAGTCATCATATCTTGAAGCGGGTGCAAAAGATCAACTGTATGGAGTTTCTACTATATATATTGTATGTATTACCATACCGGGGATCAATCAAAAATCAGTGGACGGTTAGGAACACCAAGGTACACAAAGGATTAGTAATGGAGATCATGTAAAATATCAAAAAAAAGAGGTATTTCTGCATAAAATGAATCATAATAAGGGCTTGAAGTTGGTAGAAATGATCAAGCAGTACTTCCCCGCGATTCCGATCTAGAGTATGCTCCCATTCACTGATTAAAGAAATGACTATCAGGAACGAATTAATCCTTTATTTATTTATTTTTTCAGAGTACCCTCTTCTGAGCTTCTGAGAAAGAAGAACAGGAACAAAAGAAATGGAATGTAATACAATAATAGAATGGGAAAAATGAATAATAAAAAAAGATCTTTATTTATTCTTTTCTCCATCCATATCCATACATATGGGGAATTCTTATCATGATTAATGAACTAGTGTCTAATTCTTTATATTTATTGATACAACGAGTATTTTATCGAAGGATTAAGTTATTACTGAACAAAGATAAATTTAAATTATAGGGGATGAGATCAATTCAGAAGCGCTTTTTTTTTTTTTGTTATTCTAGCAGACAGAATTACATTGGTCTAATTTTGGACTCTCCCATGTATCTTTATTCTATCTACACCCCAAAGATGCCAATAATACCGAACCAGTCCTTACATTTATTTGTGGCCATAGAGGAGCCGTATGAAGCTGAGGTCTCATGTACGGTTTTGGAATAGCGGTGGGAACAGTGATGTTATTATCGACTATGATTATCTAACAGTTCAAGTACAGTTGATATAGTTGAGGCACAGTCAAAATATGGTTTTGGGGGGTGGAATCTGTGGCGTCAACCTATAGGATTTCTAGTTTTTCTAATTTCTTCTCTAGCGGAATGTGAGAGATTACCTTTTGATTTACCAGAAGCAGAGGAGGAATTAGTAGCAGGTTATCAAACAGAATATTCAGGTATCAAATATGGTTTATTTTACGTTGCTTCTTACCTAAATCTATTAGTTTCTTCATTATTTGTAACAGTCCTTTACTTAGGCGGGTGGAATTTCTCTATTCCGTACATATTCATTCCTGAACTTTTCGGAATAAATAAAATGGGTGGAGTCTTTGGAATGACACTTGGTATCTTTATTACATTAGCTAAAGCTTATTTGTTTCTGTTCATTCCTATCACAACAAGATGGACTTTACCTAGAATGAGAATGGACCAACTATTAAATCTTGGATGGAAATTTCTTTTACCTATTTCTCTAGGTAATCTATTATTAACAACTTCTTCCCAACTTGTTTCACTATAAATAACAGAATATGATAACGGTATTCTAGATTCATAACCTCTCTCAAACAAGAGAAAGAAACATCAATTTATTCATTGGATATCTACGATATGTTCCCTATGGTGACTGGCTTCATGAATTATGGTCAACAAACAATACGAGCTGCAAGGTACATTGGTCAAAGTTTCATAATTACCTTATCCCACACAAATCGTTTACCTGTAACTATTCAATATCCTTATGAAAAATCGATCACATCAGAGCGTTTCCGTGGTCGAATACACTTTGAATTTGATAAATGTATTGCTTGTGAAGTATGTGTTCGTGTATGCCCCATAGATCTACCCGTTGTTGATTGGAGATTTGAAAGAGATATTAAAAAGAAACAATTGCTTAATTATAGTATTGATTTTGGGGTCTGTATATTTTGTGGTAACTGTGTCGAGTATTGTCCAACAAACTGTTTATCAATGACTGAAGAATATGAACTTTCTACTTATGATCGTCACGAATTGAATTATAATCAAATTGCTTTGGGTCGATTACCAATGTCAGTAATTGGAGATTACACAATTCAAACAGTTATGAATTCGACTCAAATCAAAATAGACAAGGATAAACCCCTTGATTCAAGAACGATTACAAATTACTAAGATTTCGTTTTGATAGAAAATATCAAAGCTTTTTTCATTTTGGTTAGTCAGTAACTACAAATTATAACTCTTTGATTTAAACTGGGAATACTATATATTTTTTGTGATGATTTCGAAATATGCAATTCCAACTACTCTTTTCTTTCGGATAAAAAAAGTAGGATTGGTCCAATAACTTTATCCATATCTAAATGAATCCATACTACATTAAGATTTAATTCAATTAGGAACGTATCATATACAATAAAAAAAAAATAGGGTAACCCTTTTTCCTGGACCATTCAGTAAGGTCATGAAATATTTCGACTTATTTTATCTCTTATTTTATACATAATGGATTTACCTGGACCAATACATGATATTCTTGTAGTATTTCTGGGATCAGTTCTTATATTAGGAGGTCTAGGAGTAGTATTACTTACCAATCCAATTTATTCTGCCTTTTCATTGGGGTTAGTTCTTGTTTGTATATCCTTATTCTATATTCCATCGAACTCCTATTTTGTAGCTGCTGCGCAGCTCCTTATTTATGTAGGAGCCATAAATGTCTTAATCATATTTGCTGTGATGTTCATGAATGGTTCAGAATATTCCAAGGATTTCCATCTTTGGACCGTTGGAGATGGGGTTACTTCACTGGTTTGTACAACTATTCTTTTTTCACTAATTACTACTATCCCAGATACATCATGGTACGGAATTATTTGGACTACAAGATCAAACCAGATTATAGAACAGGACCTAATAAGTAACGTTCAACAAATTGGGATTCATTTATCAACAGATTTTTATCTTCCGTTTGAACTAATTTCTATAATTCTTTTAGTTTCCTTGATAGGTGCAATTACTATGGCTCGTCAATAAGAAATATTTAGAATTTCAAATTCTAAATCAAATAACAAAAAAATGGAAAGGTTTTTAGTTCAATCTATTGCCAATACCTTTTTTTGTTCTTTAATTGTTCTATTCTAGTCAATCGAATCAGTTGAATTGTTGTTCATATTGAAATGAATCAAGATTGATGAGGAGTTAGTCAATGATGTTCGAGCATGTACTTTTTTTGAGTGTCTATTTATTTTCTATTGGTATCTATGGATTGATCACAAGTCGAAACATGGTTAGAGCACTTATGTGTCTTGAGCTTATACTAAATTCGGTTAATATAAATCTAGTAACATTCTCTGATTTATTTGATAGTCGCCAATTAAAAGGAGACATTTTCTCGATCTTTGTTATAGCTATTGCGGCCGCTGAAGCAGCTATTGGGCTAGCTATTGTTTCGTCGATCCATCGTAACAGAAAATCAACTCGCATCAATCAATCGAATTTGTTGAATAATTAGTCGTGATCATTACGTAATCATCATATAAATAAAGAAAGACATATAGATAATTTATTCTATTATATTAATATATTCTTTTTTATATTAATATTCACCAATTTATATATATTCACCAATTTGAATTGGCATGTGCGACTCATATGACCATGGTTGTTGAAATGGAAATCAAAGTCTTTTGGCCCTTTCTCATGAACAGATTTCGAAATAGATTGATTCAAAAAAAAAAATTATGATAAACCACTGATTCGTCTGGTGTCCACAATATAAATATATGATTAATTTACTACTGATTTTACCAGATCGAAAATTTTTTATGTTCAAAACTGGAATTTATAGATCCAATGTCACATTCAGTAAAAATTTATGATACATGTATAGGGTGTACTCAATGTGTACGAGCCTGCCCCACAGATGTATTGGAAATGATACCTTGGGACGGGTGTAAAGCGAAACAAATTGCTTCCGCGCCAAGAACGGAGGACTGTGTAGGTTGTAAGAGATGTGAATCCGCTTGCCCAACAGATTTTTTAAGTGTCCGTGTTTATTTAT